TTTGTCCTCAACGCCCCCTAATTTCCAGGAATTAGTCACTTCAACAGTCTTTGATGGTTATATGGGTATCCAAGGTACGAACGAGATGGATATTTGTTGTCCCAACCATTCTTTTAAGTCCCAATCCAGATAAGGAAGGGGGGTAAGTAATTTTTAACAAAGCTTTCGTCTTGTTGATTTCGAGGTGTAGTGCTTTTCCCCTATGCTGCCTATTAGGACTAGTAGAGTGGGATTGACCTGTAATACAGAACCGATAGGTGTAACCTTTCGCTCAATACTAAAATGGATAATGGAAGCATATGAGGCTGCATTAATCGGGGATACACGACAGAAGGAATTGTTCTATTTCTAAACTTCACCTTCAACAAGCGTAGATTTATTTCAATAATCTATCAAAATTATAATAGTTTTTCTTTCTATCCCGAAATTTTTGTCTTTCTCATACATCTCATACAAAAGACTGGGGGAAAAAAGAATCAAATCACACCATCTCTGTAATAGGTAAATGCCTCCCTTTCGCCTGAAGTTGTTGGAATTATTCGTAATAAAATATTGGCCACAACTGAAAAGGTCTTATCAATAAAATTTCCATTTATCCGTGATCTAGGCATAGGTACCAATCCATTCTAAAATTCTTTTCATTCCCCCTACCTAGGGGGAATGGTCCTACAAAGAAAGGAATTGTACAATACAAAATTGCATAAAAAAGATTCATAAAAAAAATAAATTCAATATAAATATAATATTTATATCAAAAAAAATGTAAAGATACGAAACCTCTACTACTACTCATATTCAAAGACTCAAATTGCTCCTTTTTGTTTTGCAGGAATCAATAATAAATATTTGAATACGATTCGAATTCATCCAACAAAAATGTAGTATACCAATGGGCGGACTAGTCCTATTTGATGGAAGCTGAAGAATCGAGGAATTTTTCCTATAGATTCGGGCGAAAGGCTTTGATTGAATTTTTATCCAAAAAGGGAGGGAAAAAGAATCGAATAATGATTCTTGTAAGTAAATAGAATAACCGTCTATTTTGTTTATGTTATGTGCATAGTGCATTATACAATCAAATAGACCCAGGATGAGTCATGAATTTGTAAGCGATCTATGAAATAATCGATTTTTTTGGTGAAAACTTGAATTTAAAAGAAAGGAATTTTATAATTTTTATGGAATCGTCGTTTAAGTTTAAAGGGAATCATGATCGAAAGGTATTCATTAATCATAGTCGAAAAAAGAAAAAGTCACCAATCCGTTGATTCCTTCCAATTCATTGATTTAATCCCGTATATATAGTATATCAGAAAAGGGTGGGAACATCATCTTCGCAAATATGAACAATATATCTTTTTACTATAGCCTTTCACAAGAAAAACTTTTTTATTTGAATCCCCGACCCGAGCCTTGAATTTTGAATTGAAATAAAGATCTTTATCAAAAATGGGATATTTTTTTAGTTAGAATTGGTTAGTTGTACCTTACCTAGCCAACCCAAACAAAAATATGAATAACTCGCTATTCATTCTGTTCCTGGGTCATAATTGTTGTGTAGGAGAGGTGGCCGAGTGGTTCAAGGCGTAGCATTGGAACTGCTATGTAGACTTTTGTTTACCGAGGGTTCGAATCCCTCTCTTTCCGTACCTTCACCCAACTCACCAACATCGTTGACCGTAACAAATCAACCAAGAGGTAGATCCTTCTTTCTATCTTTATATATATTCTAGATATATATATTATATATATATAGTTTATATATAGTTTCGATTTCTAATTTAATTGCTGCGATATCTAAAATTAGGGAATAAGGTCGACAAGAAATAAAAAGATCTCTGTCGATCTATGCTACATGAATGGGAAAAATCCGGATCAAACTCCTTATCTTAATCTTAAATAAATTTTGTTTGGCGAAGGGGGGCTTATTTTTCCGAAACCTTTTCTAAACCTTTTTTTTAAGGTAGACTTAAGTCTGACGGGAATAATATTCTACGACTAGCAATTCGTTTATTTTCAAACCGACCCACTTATTATCTATTATTTGATTGACTACTCCTTTATATGGGAATGGGTGAAGAGTCAAATGTTTTGGTAATTCCTCGCTGTGAGATGAATCTAGATAATTTTGAACGAGAGCTTTGGATTTTTGCTTATCCCTTGCCATAACAATATCGTTAGGTTTGCAACGATAACTTGGTATATCTACTATACGACCATTAACTAAAATATGTCTATGATTAACTAATTGGCGGGCTCCAGGAATAGTCGGAGCCATACCCAACCGAAAAAGGATGTTGTCCAAACGCATTTCAAGTAATTGGAGTAAAACCTGACCTGTTGACCCTTTGGCTTTTCTAGCGATACGAAAGTATTTAAGTAATTGTCGCTCTGTAATACCATAATGAAAACGTAATTTTTGTTTTTCTTCTAGACGAATACGATATTGAGATCTTTTCCCGGAACGTGATGGGTTTCTAAGATCCCTAGGCTTTTTATTAGTTAGTCCTGGTAAAACCCCCAGACGTCGTATTTTTTTGAAACGAGGCCCTCGGTAACGTGACATAAAGACTCCTTATTTATTGTTATTGATATTTCATTTTTTTTTAGAAATTAAAACTGAACTAAATGATAAATGAAGCGAAATCCCCTGAAGCATTCTATTAATTGTACTAGAACGAATAATGGCACTAGAAGGAATAGCGAGATGAAAGATGTACGTATCCGAAGTTCCTCCTGCTTTTTTTGTATTAATATTCATTATTTTTTTTTTTGAAATGAAATCTTTTATAATTATTTGAATTGTATTTAGTATATTAATTATTTAGTCTATTAATTAATTCTTAATTGTACTTAATTGTATTTAGTGTATATGTATAAATTCTTGTATCTATTTAAGTTTAGTTAATATTTCATTTTTTATTTTATCTAAATAAATATAAAAAAAAGGCTTAAAATTTTTTATTTACAATTTATACTAATTTATAAATTCTATTTATAAAAATTTTATAATAACCAAAATATTAAGAGTAAGTAATTATTAGTATAAAAAATCGAACATGAAAAAAAAAAAGAATAGAAATATAGAATAATAGAAATATAGAATAATAAATAATATATATATATAGTATGGTATACAAAATATACCAACATATAAAAAAACATAGAAAAGAAAAAATAGAGAAAAGCCGGCTATCGGAGTCGAACCGATGACCATCGCATTACAAATGCGATGCTCTAACCTCTGAGCTAAGCGGGCTCACATAAAATAAACTTTACATGCATAATAATTCCATCAATAATATCTTAACTATTAATAAATCATAAAAAATATAGAATCTAAATCGATTTCAAATCTATATTGCAGTAAATTAAATATAGTATAGAGTATATAAATAAGATATATAAAGATGCAATTCAGACCAGAATAAGACACTCCTATGCTTTAATTTGGAAACTAAGACAAAAAAAGAATCGATCCTTTGAGTATTCCAACTTTCATGGGAAAATGAAAAGAAAGGTTCATATATATAGTGATAGATATCCGTCTATATTGAATTGAAGATAAAAAAACGATAGAATTATTTCTGATTGGCCCATAGCAAATATGAGCTCCCACTAGAAATGAAAGAAAATACACCAAATAAAATAGGATGAAATGCCTTTCGGTATATTAATTTATTTATAATAATCAACGGTTCCAAACGAAAGAATAAAAAGAGAAAGTAGATCATACTGAGATCTTAAGCATAAAAAGGGGATATGGCGAAATCGGTAGACGCTACGGACTTAATTGGTTTGAGCCTTAGTATGGAAACCTACTAAGTGAGAACTTTCAAATTCAGAGAAACCCTGGAATTAAAAAAATGGGCAATCCTGAGCCAACTCCTTCTTTCCAAAAGGAAGAAAAAGGGATAGGTGCAGAGACTCAATGGAAGCTGTTCTAACAAATGGAGTTGATGGTCTTGCGTTGTTATAAGAATTCTTCCATCGAAACTCCAAAAAGGATGAAGAATAAACCTAGACGCATACGTACTTAACTATATATATATAATACAATACTTTATTTATATATTATATATATAAATATATAAAGAAAAATTTTATATATTCTATAAAATAGAATATTCAAATTAAATGAAAAAATATTGATGACGACCCGAATCTTTATTTTATGACTATGAAAAAGTGGAAGAATTGTTGTGAATCGATTTCAAGTTTAAGAAAGAATCGAATATTCGTTTTTAGTAAATTAAAGCATTTATTTACCAGTCCGATAGATCTTTTGAAAACCCGACCCATCGGATGAGAATGAAGATAGAGTCCCGTTCTACGTGTCAATCCTGACAACAATGAAATTTATAGTAAGAGGAAAATCCGTCGACTTTCAAAATCGTGAGGGTTCAAGTCCCTCTATCCCCAAAAAAGATCCTTTGATTCTCTAACAAATTATCCTCTTTTTTTGTTAACGATTCAAATAAAAGTTAGGTCTCTTCCTCATTGACTCTTCTTTCACAAAGGTATCCGAGCAGAAAAGTTTTTCTCTTATCACAAGTCTTATGATGTAAATGAGACATGAGCAGCTTTGAGCAAGGAGTACTCTTACTCATTTGAATGATTCCCAATACATATCATGACTCGTACTAAGACTTACATTACAAAAAAAGTCTTCTTTTGAAGATACAGGAAATTCCGGGACCTAGATAAGACTTTGTAATACCCTTTCGCCTTTTAATTGACATAGACCCCAGTTTTCTAGTAAAATGAGTAGACGATGCATAGGGAATGGTCGGGATAGCTCAGTTGGTAGAGCAGAGGACTGAAAATCCTCGTGTCACCAGTTCAAATCTGGTTCCTGGCATATGCTTCATTTGGATGAGTATCTATTTTACAAATGAATTGATATAGATCGCTATTCATGTATAGCCCCCGTGCACAGACGTAACTTATTTCTCTAGGTGTCTAGAGATATACCCCACCTATAAAATAGATGGGTAAAG